CTTGTTTCGACAATTCAAAAGTGGGAGAAGGCTTTTTACTAATGAATCGATATTCAAAATCATTCCATTCGGAATCCCTTGCTTTATCAAAGCGACGGACTTCTAAATTCTCATAGGGCCCCCCCGGAATTCCTTCCAGAGCCTGTTGAATAATTTTTATGGATTCCGCCATTTCACTGATTCGTACTAAATAACGAGCTAATGAGTCTCCTTCTTTTTGCCATTGGACTTCCCAATCGAATTCATCGTAACACTCATAATGATCAACTTTACGAAGATCCCATTGCATTCCGGAAGCTCGTAGCATTGGTCCTGATAAACCCCAATTTATTGCTTCCTCTCCACCAATAATGCCCACTCCTTCAACTCGTTCCAAAAAAATGGGATTCCGCGTAATAAGCTTTTGATATTCAACAACTCCTGTTAAAGAATAATCGCAGAAATCCAAACATTTATCTATCCAGCCATGAGGTAGATCAGCAGCTACTCCCCCGATACGGAAATAATTATGCATCATTCGCATACCTGTGGCAGCTTCGAATAGATCATATAGCAATTCCCTCTCTCTGAAAATATAGAAGAAAGGAGTCTGTGCACCGATATCCGCCATAAAAGGCCCAAGCCATAACAAATGAGAAGCTATACGACTCAACTCCAGCATAATGACTCTGATATAGCTGGCTCTTTTAGGTACTTGAATATTTCCCAATTGTTCTGGTGCATTTACCGTTATTGCCTCTGTGAACATAGTAGCTAAATAATCCCAACGTGTTACGTAAGGTAGATACTGTATAATTGTTCGGTTTTCCGCAATTTTTTCCATCCCTCTGTGTAAATAACCCAATACGGGTTCACAATCAATAACATCTTCACCATCTAGAGTAACGATGAGTCGAAGAACACCATGCATTGATGGGTGGTGAGGACCCATATTGACTATCATGAAGTCTTTTCTTATATCCGGTACAGTCATATGTTTTCTTCCCCGATTCATTATTTCATGAATTGCTGAAAACGAAACGAGGTTCATCAAAATTCAAGATCTAATAAAGCAAATAATTCAAACGAATTTTCAAATTAACGAGTTTTTGGTTCCCGAATATCCAACTGATCAATTAATTCTTTATAACGTACTCTATTTTTCTTTGACAAATAAGCCAGTATACGTTGACGTTTTCCCAGAATTTTCCGCAGACCTCTCTGGGATAAATAGTCTTTTCTGTGCAATTCCAAATGTGAAGTAAGTCTCCGTATCTTATTGGTGAAACTGAATACTTGAAATTCAACAGACCCTTTGTTTTTTTCTTTTTCTTCTTGCGGAATAACTGAGATGAATGAATTTTTTACCATAAAAAGAATTCTTCTCTCTCTCTTTTTTTTCTTTCTTTTCCACAGATATGGATTTTACCGATCAGGAATAATGATAATGCCAGTCATTTAGATCTGGTACACACAATAAAATAATCTGGATTTATTCATAGACTACTTTACTATCGAATCCAATTGAAAATTGGATTCGATAGAAGGAGATGGTACATTTCTACACCCACAAAAGGGAATGATTGGGACTTAAGAAAATTCTGCCGATTCATTCCTAGATCCAATTGATATGATACATCATTGAATCAGTATCATGTATCAGAATCTAATGTAACACAACGTGTGTGTACATTTGTATACCTTTATATACCGGATATGACACGTGATATAGATATATAGGAAATCCACCATCAACTAATTCTGACTCGTGGATACATATGTATCCTTGACATACTGAAACGACTGCCATTATTGGTATTAAACCAGTAGCGATTCATACAAGCTAAATCTTCTAATCGATAATTGGGCCAAAGAAACAATTTGAATTGGATAAATTCATTTATATCTGTATCAAAATGCTTGTCCTCATCCAAAAATTGCACACAGTTCCTTACGTTGTTGCCATTGAAAAATACTGAATTTCTATTCACAACATTCTCATTCTCGGAATTCAAACAAATTAGAATTCTCAATTCTCTACGACGTCTAGGAGATGGAATATTTTCAGGAACAAGCAAAGCATAATTATTTTCATCTCCATTCACAAGTACCTTTCCATCTTGTGCAATGGATCTATCGAAATAATCTTCATCAACATATTTTTTTTCTCGGCATATTCGATTAGTTTGGTACTTATTCTTATGGACCAATGAAATACTTATGGTTTGATACATAATCCATTGTCCATCCCATTTTATAGACAGACGAACCGGTTCGATAATCAATATTCCCCTTTTTATCAATTCTGTAAGAGTTAGATCCTTCTGAATCAGCATTACATCCAGGCGCATTTCTCCTCTTTGAATAGAGGATATAGCAATTTCCCTTGGATTTATCAGCCTAAGCAGGAGACAATATACCTTGATATTATTTAGAATTCTTTGATTCAAAGGATCAGCCCATCTCAATTGAAAAAGCAAATACCTTTTCAGGAAGAAATCTAGTTCCGCTTCCTTATTGCTCTTGGATTGTCTTTTCTTTCTACGTTTTTTAATGTCTGATTCCGCGGAATCCTTTTCAAGATCTTTTTGTCGGTTTCGTGGATCTGATCCAAGATTCCCTTGACCCAGCTCTTCTTTTTCTTCTTGATTTCGATTCTCTAATTCAAGATATTCTTTTTGATTAGATGATAGACGAAGATCCTTTTTTTGATTTCTGTTGATGTTTTTATTTTCACTAATGTTTTCATTTCCATTCAAATTGAAAATAAGTAATTTGATTGGTATGATCCACGGTTTAATCTTATATGCATCATAAAGTAGCACAAATTCTGAGAAGAACCAGGGTTCTAGATTCGATATGGGACGATGTAGCATTTCTTCATTCATTCCCATCCAATCAAAAAAAAACCTTTTTTTTTGATTGGATGGGTTGATTTCTTGATGAATCGTGAGATAAAAAAGATCTTTCTTATCAATTATTTGATAATCATTAGTCCCAGTCTTAGTATTTTTATTAATGTTGGTTCCAGTATCTATATCGGTCCAAGTCTCAATATCGATATTCTTTCTAAGAAAAAAATTGAGAATTCTCCACTCCAAATATTTTCTATCCGGATTTTTCCCCGTATCAATAATAGACCCTTCCCCTAGATAATCATTAATAGCTATACCCCCGGGTACATAAAATGATTCGGGTTTAGGCATGTTGTAATTATATGGAATCTCTCGGTCTCCATTTACTTGGAATGGCGATCCATAAATATATGAGTCCTTCCTGTCTTCATAATGAATATATTTATGTGATAAAAGATCATATCTGTAGTGTTTTTTAAATTTTTCTTTTTGACTCGGTAATGAGTTCACTACATAATTATTTTGTTTCTCGTAATGAATTAATTGGTCTTTTTCCTTTTCATATGAATCTTTTTTTGAGTCTTTATTTTGAATCATACGACGTTGATTGACTCTATTTCGCCATTTTTGCGGTACTAATTTAGACCATCTAGTCTGAGATAAATTGTATTGATAATGACCCCTTAACCAATTTTTCCATTCATTCATTCCAGAATTCGGAAGTTTCTTAGACCTTGATTTGACATCCAATATTCCTCGTGTCCCAAAATGGTCCTTTATTCTATCCTTAAGAAAAAGATATGCTCCGCGATATTGAAGTACAGATCTCAAGTAATACTTATTAATAATTTGGATTTGTGATAAATTGTAAAATACATATGCTTGGGACAAGGAAGATAAGTCACAATAAATCTGTGATTTATTATTACTAATATTAGAAAGAGACTTTTTTATAGTCGAAATAAAGTGAATTGCATTTTGATTTGTTTCATCAATTCCTTCTTTATTTCTTTCATCATTGGAAATGTCTTTGTCGATAATTTTTTTTGTTGATTCAAATTCAAGGAAAAGTTGTGCATTTATTCTGGGAATATTAATGTTACATAGAAAGATATCCATATAGATTCTTTCAATGAAAGATTTCATAAAATAGTGCCATTTACGTATTAATCGGGCACCTCCTCTTTTTGATATCTGCCAAATATGTTTCTGTGATTCCGATCTTTTATCATCACAACCTGTCTCGTTAGGACTAATCTTTCTATTTGGAGTTAGAAATACTTTTCTCTTGTCTTTTGTAATCCTTTCTATTTTATTTTGGATTGTGGTTGTCCTATCAGCCAGATCCTTCATTTTTTTTTCTGTCAGTGAATAATTTGTCCAATCCACAGATCTAATTCGAATGATCGATTCATGGTTAATCTTATTACTAATTATAGAATCTTTTCTATTTTCATTTGGTTCATATACTTTCCTCAATCCAAATAAGAAAATTAGATTTACTTTTGCAAACTCTTTTATTATTCTTTTTATAAATAGAACTGTTTTGAGAATCCATCTTGTTTTTTCTTTTAAGACCCTTAGAAACCATTTTTTTCTTTCTCCTAAAGCTCTTAGAACTAGAAAACATTTCTTTTTCACTTTTCTAATTTTTTTTTCGAGTTCTTTCCAAATGGGGTCAAAAAACGAAGGTCCTTTTCGGGGAGAACCAAAAGGTAGTTCAGTTTCCATCCCCCAGACTGTTAAAAAACCAAAATTTTCTTTTTTTCCTTTCTTTTTCATTCGATCTCTATGATCGAATCGTAGCTTAGATCTGTGCCAAGGTTTCAGACGGAAGGGAAATAGGATCTTTATTTGAATACCGTCTGTTAGCCAGTCTTTCGGAAATTCTGTTTCTGATAATTGAACACCATTATAGGTGCATTTAACATGCATTTCTCTATTCCACTCCTTCCAATCCTCGTACCACTCGGGGAATTGAAATAATAACATACGGCCGAGATTTTTAGCTATTATCAATGAAGGCAATACGATGTATTTTCTAAGAATCGATTGTGTTACTAACATAGAACCTCTTATTGCTTGAGCAAATAGAATAGTATCCCAATTTTCTGCTATTGCTATCCGTTCATTCTCTTCCTGTTTCTCCTCCTTTGTTTTTTCCTT